GCGAAAATTGTTATGGATTAAATTATAAGAAATTTTTTAAATCAAAGATGCATCTTTGTGAACAATGTGGATATCATTTGAAAATGAGTAGTTCAGATAGAATCGAACTTTTGATCGATCCGGGCACTTGGGAGCCTATGGATGAAGACATGGTCTCTCTGGATCCCATTGAATTTCATTCGGAGGAGGAGCCTTATAAAAATCGTATCGATTCTTATCAAAGAAAGACAGGATTAACCGAGGCTGTTCAAACAGGCAGAGGGCAACTAAACGGCATTACCGTAGCAATTGGGGTTATGGATTTTCAGTTTATGGGAGGTAGTATGGGATCCGTAGTCGGGGAGAAAATTACCCGTTTAATTGAATACGCTACTAAAGAATTTCTACCTCTTATTATAGTGTGTGCTTCCGGAGGGGCACGCATGCAAGAAGGAAGTTTGAGCTTGATGCAAATGGCTAAAATATCTTCTGCTTTATATGATTATCAATCAAATAAAAAGTTATTCTATGTACCAATTCTTACATCTCCTACTACCGGTGGGGTGACAGCTAGTTTTGGTATGTTGGGGGATATCATTATTGCCGAACCCAATGCCTACATTGCCTTTGCGGGTAAAAGAGTAATTGAACAAACATTGAATAAAACAGTACCCGAGGGTTCACAAGCGGCCGAGTATTTATTCCAGAAGGGCTTATTCGATCTAATCGTACCACGTAATCCTTTAAAAAGTGTTCTGAGTGAGTTATTTCAACTACACACTTTCTTTCCTTTGAATCAAAATTAGAACATTAAGTTCAATTATTTTGAGCAAACAAGTAATTAGTTTATCGGAATCCAAGTTAAAATTAGACGAATGGGGTTTTCTTTGTTGACATAAGATCTAATTATATAAAGAATCAAAAGTCACGGAAAATCCGCCCCTTTTTCTATATTCCTGATTATTGATCAAGAAGCCTCTATTAACAAGATAAAAGATGAAATTCTTATTTTCGTGAAATTAGGCAAATCAAAAAAATATACTCTTCTCGTCATATATAGAATGAAAATCTATAAAATATAGAATTTTTTATTTTTTATCTTACGATAATCCTATTTTGACTAAGAATCCCTGATGGATGGGATTCTAACAAACCCTTCAATATATTCAATTTCAATATAATTATAAATAGAATCTAATTAATTTTTAAGAAACTTTTTGCTTAGTAAATGAAATTCGAAGACAAGAGCAAAAAATGAAGAAAATAATATCTCATCCATATCCTTTCAAATCTTTCATGTAGAAAGATGAAAAACTACATTATATACTCACTTAGATAGATACTTATATTTATACTTAATAGCTATTAAGTAATAATAATAATTCCAATTTAGAATTATCAAATTATAATAAGATATCTTTATATATAATAAGATATCTTTATATTATAAATATAAAATATAAATAATAATAACAGGTACAAATAGTAAATCGAGGTACCCATTCTATGACAACTCTTAACTTTCCCTCTGTTTTGGTGCCTTTAGTAGGCCTAGTATTTCCGGCAATCGCAATGGCTTCTTTATTTCTTCATGTTCAAAAAAACAAGATTGTTTAGAGCCGATGGCACAAAATCTCATCTATTTTTTTTTTCAAAACTGACGCTTGTATCATAACACAGATATCTATTTAGCAAAATATGGTATAAGCGGCTTCCGCCGAAAAACTCTTATGTCTCCAGAAAATGCTATAGGGATCAATGGATTCTAGCTATTTTCAAATAGACCCGAATCGACGGATAGCTGAACTGTAAAGTTGGTCTATCTATTTGGCTATCTTTAGTGAGATCATACGAAGGGTATGTTATTAGTTTAGATCTAACGAATTTAATGAATTACTCCTAAAGGATCACATCAAACTAGTGCTAGTTGATGCGAGTTACTTCGGAAAAAAAGGACTAAAGTCAAATTCATTTGGGGTATTCTCTCAATTCCAAAAAAATCAACTGGATCAAGTATGAGTTGTCGATCAGAACATATATGGATAGAACCTATAACGGGGGCTCGAAAAACAAGTAATTTCTGCTGGGCTGTTATCCTTTTTTTAGGCTCATTAGGATTCTTGTTGGTTGGAACCTCGAGTTATCTTGGTAGGAATTTGATATCTTTATTTCCGTCTCAGGAAATAGTTTTTTTTCCACAAGGAATTGTGATGTCTTTCTACGGAATCGCGGGTCTTTTTATTAGCTCCTATTTATGGTGCACAATTTCGTGGAATGTAGGTAGTGGTTATGATCGATTTGATAGAAAAGACGGAATAGTGTGTATCTTTCGTTGGGGATTTCCTGGAAAAAATCGTCGGGTCTTCCTCCAATTTCTTATAAAAGATATTCAGTCTGTCAGAATAGAAGTGAAAGAAGGTATTTATGCTCGTCGTGTCCTTTATATGGATATCAGAGGCCAGGGAGCCATTCCATTGACTCGTACTGATGAGAATTTTACTCCGCGGGAAATGGAACAAAA